TTTTTAGTACATAACTTTTGCTTTTTTTTAGCTAACTATTGCTCTTATCCAAATTCTCTTGTTTTCATCTCAATCTTACCGAGAATTCTCTCTAAAGAAAAGGGATTCTAAATAGAATTCTCATTTTTTTTTTTTTCGAATTTTGAATTCTATTTATTAGTATAAAATTATTAGTTATTATAAAGTTATTATAAATTGGTCGAAATTGAAATCGATTTTTATTATCCTTTCTATTTGATTATCTTTATAGAATAGATTGAATTTCCCTTTTTTATGAATATGTCCTTTTGTCTCTTTTTTATTAGTGGTTTAGAATAGAACAAGTAGTCACAAGTAGTCAGATGTAAGAGAATGTAGAGGAATTTTCTTTAGAATAGAAGGGTCTTGGTATATTACTTTTATTAGTATTAGAATCCAATCCCAATGGAGGATTTTCTATCGAAAGAGAAGACTAGGTCTAAGTAAGGTATACTAAGCCTATTTTACGTTGTTGACAATGTTTACAATGAAACTTAGCATTAGCAAAGATATTAGTTTTTTCAAACTTTATCTTTTGCACAAAATTGGGGTTGGGTTAGGTTGGAGTTTTTAACCAGACTCGTGTTATGATACAAAATTCACTAGAATTGGATATACCAAAGAAGGGTAGTATAATTAACTCGTTGATTTCGGACAGGAAAAGAGGAAAATTCCATATGAATTTGACTACGAAGAGTAATGAGGAAAAGTTGGTTTTTTTATCCACAACTAGAAAAAGATCAATTGGGTCCATTGAAATGAAATGTGTTTTTGCTTTCCCAATGAATGGGCTTATAGGAATGATTGTCTTTTGATGAAGCAATCAGTCAGTTAAAACAATAACGAGGAAAATCAAATAAAAAAAGAGACAATTTTTTGTATTCGAATATTTATTCGTTTTTTTTTTTTTGAATTGTTTGAATTGTATAGGGCTCTAGGGCTATACGGACTCGAACCGTAGACCTTCTCGGTAAAACAGATCAAACTTATTATTATCAAAATGATATGAACTGTTTCAAAGACCCAACATGCATTTTTTGTGCATTGGGCTCTTTCATTAACTGATAGAAATATCAGCTAGTCCGCCATTTTTATTTTTGACAGAAAAATAAGAAGATGGCTCCATGTGCTCTGAGTCATTATGTTGATTCAGATTCAGGAACACTACCAAAGTTTTTCAAGGGGGGTTATCTTGACGTAGGTTTGCCTCTGGCCTAGATTCACTTAAGTGAAATGAAGTCTCTATCGCTCTACTTAAAAATCAAATATGAAAACTTCATACACCTTAAAGTTCATAGGACGAAAAGAGGTTTTTTTGAGGCCCTGATACTCAGCCTAGCATTGAATAGACTAGGTATTCACCTTATCAATATATCAAATCAACGGTGGGGTCTGTTTGGCACCTAACTGGGCACCTAAATCGGACCGAACCCTTGTCAGGCTATTGTTCTCTTCTTCCCTCAAAGTTATCGAGTAAGACATCGATTTATCAATAAGATCAATTTTTTTGATTGCATGATGCACTCCCCTGAAAAACATCGGCGCGCGTGTAAACGAGGTGCTCTACCAACTGAGCTACAGCCCTTAGTGCTTGTAATACATATTTTATTATGTAGATAATTTCTTGTCAAGATGACTATTCCATGATCCAAGATCATATTGATCGGTATTGCTTCTAAGTAATATGATATTTATAATCCATCGACGGGAGGAGTCCCTTTTGGTTTTCTTTGTGAAGATAAATGACCTACTTAACTCAGCGGTTAGAGTATTGCTTTCATACGGCGGGAGTCATTGGTTCAAATCCAATAGTAGGTAGAACTTATTAGATACCGCGGTCAATGGTATCTAATAAGTTTTTATACCCATTTGATTTTAGTAATATTTTTTTTGTATCTTTTCTATTCTATTTCTTTTTCGTTGCATAAAAATGTGATCATAAAAATATGATTTCGCTTGATTGTATTTAATCGACAGAATCAAGTCAAACAAAATAACCAAATATAGGGTGTATAAATTGATGATTATTCGGACACACCGACTGGTTATGAAATGGCGTTGATAGCCTCTACTCGTGTCCTAGCCCGTCGTAGAGCTAGATTTGCCTCAATTGTTTGTCTCTTTCCTTCAGCTTTTCTCAAAGCATCTTCCGCTATTTCAAGAGTTTGCTGAGCTTCTTGTGGATCGATGTCACTACTTTTCTCTGCATCATTTACTAAAACAGTGATTTCATTATTACCTATTCTAGCAAAACCGCCCATCAGAGCCATCGTTAGCCATTGGTCGTTAAGGCGTATTCTCAAAATACCTATATCTACTGCTGTGGCAATAGGAGCGTGATTTGGTAATACGCCAATTTGTCCACTATTAGTAGATAAAATGATTTCTTTCACTTCTGAATCCCAAACAATTCGATTAGGGGTCAGTACACAAAGATTTAAGGTCATTTCTTCAAATTGCTCTCCGTTTCTAAGTTGATAGC